CGGTTGCGCACTTCATCGGCAATCAGCCGCGCTGGAACCGGTACTGCCGGGGCCGGCGGGGACTCCGGCAATTCTTGAGCCGGAGATGACGCAGGGCTGTTCGGAACGCTAAAGGCTCCCCTGTGGTCACAATATGCGACTGAGGAAGATACAGCCCAACTATGAAGTACATCAGCAGATGTTACAATAATACGTAGATGACTTTTGGCTGGTACAACCACTCGATTGTCCACTTCTAATAACCGTAATTGACCCAATTCTAGATCATCTTCTGGAATCGTATAACTGTCAAAAGTGAGTGACTGTTCATCGGAACTGTTATAGTCCGAATACTCATAAGGTTGGGTCGACGCCCGTCTCCCCCCAAACTGTACTTGCAAGTTTCCCCGCAAAAAGCTCTCCACGCCTACTCTTAGAAAGAAGACTCCTTTTCTTTAGTTAGTACCGACCGTAAGACCCTTTATGAGTAAGGGGAATCGAAGGCCGGGGAAAGTTTATTGGCAACAGGGAACCCTTTCTCACCCAGTCCTACCTACCCTATGTATTCGAGGGGGGGCTGGAACCGAAAAAGACCTGGTTCCACACATATGAGACAGGCAGAAGGTATGGGACGACCAGTTCACCATGGAAAGCGAATTCGATCCTATATATAGTCGTCTTCTTTGTTCGCTAAATGCGCAGTGGAAAGGGATGCTAGCCGGCTCGGAGAAGTTGTAGGCCCCAATAAAAAAGATCAAGAGTGATTCCTCACCTATCCTGTCAGGGGCCCAGTTGAACGCTCGAGTATAGATTCCCTATGCTCATCGGCCGGGGCCGGCCGGCCCGTAGATCTGGATCCATCCATAGACCTGACCTGATATCGTTTGTCCAAAAAGAAAAAAAGTAGGTTTTTAGTAGTAGTTCATGAGACCTCGAATTCCCACGTTCCAGCTTGCATTATGCCAACAAGTCCCACCCCCAACTCTAGCTGAGAAGTTGAGTCACCCTTCTTTTTTTTTCCGAAAAAGAATCGAATAAAGAAAGAGATAGTCTATATCCTGTATCGATCATAGGATCACTCTATGAATAGGTAAATTCTCTGTGACCTCCCACCGTTCACGACATCCCTTGCTTCTCGCTGCGAACGGCTCCTCGGTGGAAGAGTAGAAGCGCTGGTCCCCTTCGGTCAAGTTGCTTGTACCTGCTGTTACCTACCGTAGGACCTCCGTCCCCGAAGCGAAGAAAGAGGAGCAGGAACAAGAGGTTGTCCTCTCCCGGCCCAGTAGTTCCGCAACTACTACCGTGGTTGTTGCCAACGGGGATCCCCCATTCCGAAAGGTTACTGGGCCGGCCGTTAGGTCCAAAGTTGTATGCCACAGCTATGGTGCCGATAGATTCACTACTTCAGCGCCGTTATCGGACATTTCAGGCTGAGCATCTATTTCTCGTATATCGCTCCACACCGAGAAGAGGGATGTGTACCTCCAGCAACAACAAGATGGAACCATAGGCTTCTATGCTGGGAGCATTTCGGGGTATAGGTCTAACCATCTCAACTCCCCGTTTCTGGCATGCTATAGTTATTTAAGTCTCTCGACGGCGGGAATGGGAGATTACCGGTAAGCCAGATGCTTCGCGAACCATATTCTTAAGGCATTTCGTTGCACTTAAATCACCCTCGTGAAGAGGCGCACTCCGATACCATTGATGTCCAATAGCTTTGATAGTAATGGCTGGATTTACTACTACCTCGTCCATTGAGTATAAGAGAGCAAATGATGGTATAGCAATGAACATCGGGATGATACTAGGAAATATGGTCCGAAGAATCTCGATAGTAGTTCCATGAACAATCCTTTGCGGGATTGGATTTTTTTCTTTTTGGAAATGCCATAAAGCGCGAACCAAGATCCGTGATACGAAAACCAAAATAAGAATGAGGAAGAAAAAGATATCGTGATGTAAGTCTATTATTCCTTGCATCATAGGTGTTGCTGCGTCTTGAGATCCTAATTGCCATGGTTCCGCTGCATCACAAGGAGCAATTGTGAGAAATAGCCATTCTAGAACAATCATTTGATCTGTTTCATTCTTTGACTGCTCTGCTCCCCCAAAAAAATGGAGAGACTTGTTCTTGCTATTCCAATTCAGGAAGACTGATTTCGCCGGTTGGTCCAACCAAGAAAGACATGGGAATTTTGGGCGTCAGATTCTTCTTCTTCTCTTACTTACGATATTTCGAGTTGGATGAACAGATCGCTCCTAAAAGCAGCCGTGTGATCTTATATACGATACCACCAGACGCGCCCCAGCTTCAAGCGAGCTCACCCTATGGACCTTGAGATTCCCTGCTAGCTTAGAAAGATAAAGGAGCACAAACAAGGGTTGTTTGAAAATGAACAGATAAGCTAACGCACTACTTATTTTCTGCCTACTTGCAATGCAACTACTCCTGAGAAAGACTCAAACTGAACTAGTTGAAGCTAAGGGCCTGCCTTCCCAGCTACTGAGGTAAGGGGCAAAGGATCCACTTGATTCATCACTTTATTCATAACCATTAGATAGAGAGAGAATCCCACCCGGCCTAGCTATAGCTATCGTAATGCGTCTCGATGCCAAAGCTTCCTGAACCAACTGAAGCAAGGAATATGAGTAGAAGAGCGCTAGCATCCCTTGCTCTCTATCGATTGCTCACCGCCGTCTCATCCAAATGAGACTTGGAAAGCGAGATAGGGCCTAACTGGGAGGCAGGAAGAAGACTACACGAGTGGTTCGGGACGGAATCTCTTTGCCTTTCTGGTGCCATAGCTTCGACTCCACCCCAGAAATAGTAATAGGAGGGAGCCGCTACTTCACCGGGAGATCGTGATGAGGCAAAAGGGGGCTTTATTAAAGTCCTCTGGGTCGTCCACTAAGTGAGTGAAAGAGGTCTCATTGGGAGAATTGGGAAGAGAGAAGGCCAGCCTCCCACTATGTGAAAGAAGAGCTTTTTCTCTCATATTCACTTCTATAGAATATATAGAATAGGTAGTTCGCTTAGCCGCAGCTGAAGCCATAGATCTTGCCCGGGATGCTCCCAAGGTTCATCGGGACATTTTCTTCAACAACTGAACTAGCATCACCGTTCTTAAGCCTAGACTTGTTTTGGGGTTCCAAACCTCCTCCTATTGCCTTTACCCAGCGGCAAGACGCTTAGTTTTGTCGGAAAAGGAATGCTTATTCCCCTCTACTGTGCGGGTGCTAAGACTAGGCGAAGAATTCAATGAATCAGTTCGCTTGACCAACCCGAGCCTTCGAGCCTATAGTTCTTCTGATTTGGCTAACATCCTTCGATGACAAGCCGACCGAAGGAAGACGCACCGGGAGCCTACTTCTATCTCATCATAAGCAGGCGCATAGGCTATAGAATATAGAATCCCACCTTCTACTCTATCAGCTACTCTAATTTTGAGTTGGTCATAGGTTGACAGTTTTCGGGGCTCACTTTGCGGGTCAGAACTATTGGAAGACGAAAGAGAACTTATTTAGACGAATAGTGTGCCGATGCCATTACCCCCCAAAAGCCTACATTAGCAGTGCGGGTGAAATCAGACAGAAACCAAGTCCAAGAAGACCGAGGAGGCCTTGGGGTAATAGAACAAGGGAGGAAGAAAGGAAGGAGCTTCGGCTCCAGTTCCGCAAAGGTAGACTTTTTCCAGGTTAGCTAGAGAGAGCGATATTCATCTTTTATAGCTTGTTTACCGGAGGCCTCGTTTTCAGGTTTGATAGAATAAAGAAGTAGAATAGATCTCTCTTCTTAAAGTATACAACACTTCCCGCAAGGTTCACACCGCGGAAAAGGTTAAACGTCGTCTCTGTCAAATAAGCTATGAGACTCTGGTAATACCTGTTGCTGATCCTCATCTTGTACTTGTGAACAGCAGCAGAGGCCGCATATGATAGGTTATTCCAGAATCAATGTGAATATCGCCGAATAGGAGACTTCGTTGCACAATCGTGAGTCCCTTGAATATAGAGACAAGTTTGACTTGTAAAAAAAGACGTGAGTGTCCCTAAAACTATGCCCTTGTTCTAATAGTAAAAGCTCGCTATAAATCCAGTTTCTAGTATATAGATAGAGAGTCCCTAGCCCGAGAGACTAGTTCTCTCCAGTGTCTTTGACAACTATATACGAAAGAGTACGATAACAGGCCTTTCAGTGCCATCGAAAGAGCCTAACGCCTATATCCTACCAACCTCAATCTGCACGTCCGAAAGGGACCCTCTAATTCTATCATTCAGAAGCCTCAGGACCGTATCCATGAGGGTACAAAGATTTTTTTGAGGCTAGCAACCGATAGCAACTGTAGCATTAGGATCGACATTGTAAGATTTTCGGGTTTCAAGGTCATACTTAAACCGTATGATCCTTATAACTCATGATAGTTTGACTAAGGAAGCATGCATTGGAGCTTACTTGTTCTCAAAACAGGTGGTCAGGCTAGTACGGAAGTCGGGATTTTGATTCACATCACTGTATCTAAAACAGTGTTCTTCATCCCTTCAGATGGCTTACGGAGGTATTCCGAAGCCACCCGAATTGTTGCCTGTACCAGTCTCCCTCAATCGATCAGGGTATCCTCGTATCATCCCTCGATTTCATCGCCGGATGATGATGCGGAAGGATGACCGGGCGGACGTTTTAGTTAAGCTCTATCTGTCTCTCGGGACTCGATCGAGTCATTCTTGTGTGTACTTGTCATTCGTAATGGTTTTAGTAACTCTTTCTTGCTTTCGTCACTTGTCATTCAGGTACTAGTATCTGTAAATCAACTCCACTCTTTCTTGTACCTGGCACTAGTCAAATTGTATCTCGGTTCATGGCATGTTAAAACGACTCTATCGGCTTATAGTCATTCCTGGCACTCGGCGCATGTCTTTGATCAACACCGGTTCCGTCACTCGTATCTGCTTGAACCAGTACTTCCTTTCTGCCGTTCCTAGGGACCACCCACTCCCGTTCCTTGGTTGTTGGTGTATTG